GAGCCAGCTGAAGGAAGGAGCTTTGGAAGCCCCCTGCAATCTTTCTAAAGCAACAAGCGACTTTGAGAAAGAAGCGCCTTAGATTCGAATATTAGTAAAGGCGCCTTAGCCTATCTATAGTAAGGGGCCTTTTCTTGCTCGTTAGCGCTTTAGTTATTGAAAACTCAAGTTTCGCCTGACTCTAACAAGTAAGCAAGTCAACTACCTTTTGATATATGTATTCTATTAATGCGCTCAAGCATGCGAAGAAAGCTCTTCGAGCTTCCCTTATATTATAGAAAGGTTTGTAGAAAGGGGCTTCTTTAAATATCCCATAAAAAAGTAGGGGCTTCAAAGCTTGTAGTTTAGGGGTGCGCAGGTTTGGAACCCTATACAGGGGCTAGCGCGCAATTTCTCTGATAGGGGCTCGTTTCTTCAAGCGGAGCTTGCTGCTTTTCATTTTGTTAGGAGTAGGTGCTTGCTGCTCGTCAAAGCCGTAGCTTGCTGTCTACTAAACGAGCCTTCACTGCCCGCCCGGCCCCTCTCTTTAATCTTAAGTAAAGTGAAGTCAAATCAATGAAGTGAACAGCCCAACCTCTTTGTTTGAAGCTTTGCCAGGAAGCTTCTACTTGTTGAAGCTTTGCTTCCCTAATTCCAAAACACAACAATAGACTTGCAACTATAGTATAGGAAAAAGCTTCTCTTTGATAGCGGTCATAGGGGGTTCAGAAAGGATCTGATCGTAGATAGAGACTTAAACCTGTGCGGGGTAGGGGCGGATGTAGCCAAGTGGATCAAGGCAGTGGATTGTGAATCCACCACGCGCGGGTTCAATCCCCGTCGTTCGCCCATCAATAAATGGACCATTTGTTACGGAAACACAAGAAAAACCTAGAAAGACTTTTTTCTGCAAGTCATCTCGAGGCTTTCAAACGCATCCAAGCCGATTGAAACATAGAAACCATAGATTCGCGTCGCCTACTTGCTGAAAGCACAAATAGAATGGCCGATCATTCATTGTATGAAGTTTTTAAGACCTCACTAATCAGCCTTACACTTTTTAGTTCATAATGAATGAAACCCCGGAGGAAGAGAAAATATCCCCTCCCTTTTACTAAACCATGGGGAGCCCCGGAGTAGTTTACCGGGCAAATTGAGTTGTCGTGACGATACCTTTCTTAGTGGAAGATCGGAAAATCTTTCTCTTCATCACGAGACTGATCGGATCTGCCGTAGACACCCGAGATACCTCCACAAGGCAGGCGAGTAAGAGGACAACAAGCAAAGAGTTATGCTTTCATTTCTTTGTTGAGATTGAAATCAAGTTCTTTAAAAAGGGTGTAGGTATAATGCACGCAGGCCAAGTCAAGAAAAGGACTTCCTTACTTTTCTTTCATAGTAGTCTTAATGACTAGTAGTTTGAAGCCTTAAGAAACCAAACCGGTTTTTTTTCGGCCTTCGAAAAAGTCAAGTTCAGTTTACTTTTTCGATTCGGAACTCTTAGTCGAGCTGATGGCGAGATCTATTTTTGTTCGAGGTTCAAGAGAAAAGAGAGGAACCACCACCCAATGGTGCTTTTACGAGAGTACGGTCACCGGTTGCTAATACCTTCTCGACACTATCGAACCTGAAATCCACTCTCAATCGCTCTTTTAAGTGGGGAGGCATTTTTTCGTATCCTGGACTTAAGTTAAGGAGGGCAAAAAGTGCCCTATCCGCCTTTAAGAGGGGGCAGTGCCAGTTGTTTGTTTTCAAGTCAAGCCCCGTATCCCTATCTCTTTTAGGTTAGCATAACAAAGAAAGAGAGTGCCAAGAAACAACACATACCCATAACTTTTTGAAGGTTCGGGATCGTCAGGGAGCCCCTATAGACATAAAGACTTGACTTCACTGAACCGGCACTACTATTTGTCGGCTCCTACCACTCGTCCCTCTTTTACGAAAATCTCGGGGTTTATGCGTTTTTCGGAAACTAAAGTCGCTCGTCAAGCTAAAAACAGAGGAGTTCCCTCACTACGAAAGGTGTCCCGTGGATGGACGAGTTCCTAAACTAAGTCAAGTTTCTCGGGTTCCAAACCTCGCACGTATATGGGTCAGTCTCCTATCCTTGCCGCTGTTGACCTCTCTCCTGTCCAGCCACAGAGCAGTTCGCAGCAGGATCTTTCTCAGGACTACCGTCCTGCCTCAGTCTCCTCTCGTCTCCTTTCTTTCATTCAGCGACTGGGTACGCACTTCGCCATGAAAGATCTTGGTGATCTTCATTTCTTCTTGGGAATCGAAGCCAAACGTACATCGACTGCTCTAGTCTTGACTCAGACTAAATACACCTTGGATCTGCTTACTCGCACTCATATGCAAGACTCCAAGCCGTGTCCCACACCCGGCTCAAAGCTCTCTGCATACGATGGTGCTCCTCTCTCTGATGCAACAGAATCTCGTAGTCTTGTTGGCGCCCTTCAGTACCTCACTCTCACCAGACCTGACATTTGCTATGCCGTCAATCAAGTTTGTCAGTTCATGCACGCTCTCACCACCGTACATCTCCAGGCTGTAAAACGCATCTTACGGTATCTGAAGGGTTCTCTTGGCCTTGGCCTAACCATCACTCCGGGACCGTTAACCACCTTCTTTGCATTCTCCGATGCCGACTGGGCTGGCTGCCCCGATAGCAGACGGTCCACTACTGGCTTCTGCGTATTTCTCGGAAAAAACCGGTTTCCAAAAAGTAACCGACTCTTTCCAGGTCTAGTGCCGAAGCAGAGTACAAGGCACTCGCCCTTACTACCTCTGAACTGTTATGGCTTTCTTACTTGCTACGCGATCTAGCGGTGCCATTTCGCTATCAATTTTTCCTGCACTGTGATAATGCTAGCGCTACACACTTGGCGGCCAATCCTGTGTTCCATGCCCGCTCTAAGCACATAGAAGTTTACTACCACTTCGTTCGCCCTTCCCTGTCTCACTGAGCCGCCTAACCCAAGTAGCTGTCGGCCGTTCTGTTCTATCATTCCATGCATGGAATGTTCCTTCCCTCCTAGCTCACCACCCGGGTGAGGAAGGAGAGTCCCACCTCTTTGAAGTGGGAATTCTTCCTTGGAAAGGCGTGGAAATCCACCAGAGCTTGCTCATCGAAGAAGAAAAGCGGGCTCTATACGCCTTGCAGAATGGAAAGCCTTGGATGGTCTTGAAAAAGCCTTTGAAAGCTCAACACTCGAGTGACATCATTCAGCTCATAGATATTTCGACAAAAAGATGAGAGTAAGGCTGCTTCTATTTCCTTTCTTTTTTAATTTTTAGCGCCGGTGTGATGATGTCAGGAAAGGGCCACGTCACCTATAAGTCTGTCTACTTGATTTGATGAGTTAGGAATTAAAACCTTAGCTGTACGTAAAGGAAGCAGGGTGCTTCAAGAGGATAGGGTGGAATTGACCCCAGTATGCCAATCCCAGTCAGAAGACTGAGTCTCAGAGTAAGTCAAGAGTCCTTCCGGAAGGTCAGATCGATGAGATCGCTCAGTCGCAGTGGAGTTGTTTGGAGTTTCCTTGGTGGACAATATAGAGCCAAATCAGACTCGTGAGGTCGGTGAACTAGGTGGAAAGTGCAGGTCAGCGCTGTGGAGATAGAAAGGCTGATGGATGGATCCTTCCACTGTCTTTGAAGAGACTAGGCAATTGAGAAGACCATAGCATAGAAAAGCCTCTCTCTCATCCACTTTGAGCTCAATAAACAGCAGCTGGGCTGGAAGAGCATCAATCGGTGCATCTTTCGCTTCCGTCTTTGCCCATTTTGCACTTCTCTTCTGCATACGACTTTCCACAGGTTCCATTCCTGATGACTTCTCCGAATGAAGGAAGAAGTCAGTGAGAAAGGGCCTGAGTAAATGAGTCGTAGGTCAATCCATCCAGGAAGACCTCAGGATTTGTATCCTGATTGGTTCTTGCACATGCTTGCTTTCCAACATGAGCTTCTTCTGAGCCCTCAACATGGCAAATGAAGCCAATCTTCTTGGTTGGCACGGACCAGCTCGGGGCTTGCTTTCGTAGGGTCCAAATGGCGTCCGTGTAGTGCATCATTTTCACTCACTCTCTCTTGAATGAGATGTCAAACTGGTCCTCAGAGCCCCTCTCTTTTGGATGACTGATCAACACCTGGTACTGACGAGCTACCCCTGACGAAAGCACAGACCTATCTCCGGCTGACTCTCCTGGTCACCGAAACACGGACGAGGGCTTCTCTTACCTCATTCACCCCTTTCTGTAGGTCAGGATCAACAGGATTGGTTGGGTGGCTGGAAGCTGACTGATCAGCTCGAAAGAAGAACGCAACGAATTCTGAATGATCAGGAAGGGCTGGACCTCTCTTGGTTGACCGAAGGCCTACTTCTCTTCCCGAGCTCATGGACTCTGTTCATGGAGGGTACTGAGCGAATCGACTACACGGAACAATCAAGCCCGAATTCCCCTGGATGGAAGGGAAGAATGTGGACAGATGGAACCAAAGAGGAGCTCTCCTGCTTAGCGCAGGCTACATTTGACCCCTAGATCATGAAGAAGGTGTCCCCTACACCGGACCGGAATCTCCATCCCGATTGGGAACCAAAAAAGTGATTTTCAATGGCTGGTTGAGCTCAAGCTCCTGCTTCTTGGTCACCACAGGAGCAGAACCAAAGCGAGCAGGACCAGTACCCTTAGTTGTTCTATACCTTGCAGGAGAAGGGTTCAAGTACCCATTCGGGGATTCCGTTTTTTATTACCCCAAAATGAAACTCTAACAGCTAGGTTTCGAGAGGGCTATATCTATCTCCGGAACAGGGGAAGAAAGGGAGGAAGGAATTCTATTCTTTACAGCCCTTTCCAGACCTTATGTAATTTGGGTTAGCTTTTTGGTAGGAAAGGCGGTAGTAGAGTTGCTAGAGGTCCTTCGCGTCACTCTACTGTTTGTTTTCCGGGCAGGGATGCCCATTGTTCCCTGCTCTAACTCCTCCGATTTCCCTTTGCTTTCTTTATTACTTATCGCACGTGCCCAGCCTCAACGTAACTTCCCAAACCAAAACCGCCTTTCCCAGATCTATGAAAGGTGAAACGTTGAAGGTCCACAACAGGTAACATAAATGAACAAGTTTCTTTTTATTCGAGCTGCTGAGGGCCGGAGCTCGTATGGATACATTACTTCATTGTTCTATGAGGCGTTGCACTAAGCACATACTCGGATAGGGTCGCGAAGTGCAAAGATCCGGTCTTTGACAACCGTCGTAAGGACAACAAAACCTATACTTATGTGTGTTCGACACTATAACTATTGGCGGGACCAGTTGTAGGATGATCGCCGAGTGGCGTTCTGCTCGATTAGGCGAATGCGAGTGAGGGATAAGCTTTCCCCGTTCGCTAGAGGGGGCAAAAATAGATGGTGAAAGCCCCTTTCTATTATATTAGTAAAGCGCGCTCCTTGCATGACTCCATATCATTCATTATGAAAGCGAAAGCGACAACGTGTCACCCTAACCTTCAAATCGAGAAACGGGAATGCGTTACCTAATAATGAGCAATGCTGGTAACAGCAAATGGTTCCTAACCTCATAAAAAGAAGAGTACGGCATATCCGACTATCCGGCAACACGCTTGGATAAGTAACGCGATGAACCGTACCTGTATCTCTAGGCGCTATGATGTCTTATTATGTAGATCATGTCTTGCTTGAGGGTTCCAAACCCGCCCTTCTCTAATAGGGAAAGTACAGACCGGATATACGAGCGCCATTCTTCAGATGGCGATAGTTATTGTAGCCGGGATAAGCAGGCACGAACTTCCGTATAGCGCCCTAGTTTTTTAGTACAAGTAGCGGAGGCGTCAAACTTGTGAAAGAATACTTGCTGCGCACCTGCTGAACAAGGCTCCTTTCAAGTCAAACGGAGATTACCAGTTCCGGAGGGACCAACCATTGTACTTCTAGGGGAGGGTCTAACATAGCGGAAGGCCACGGCTTTTGTGAGTGTTCAGCACAATACGGTATGCCACCAGCATAAATGAGGCGCACAAGAGCCACTGGCACGAGATAGATTTAATGCCAGCCTGGAAGTGATTCGCTAAGTCGGGTTTTCCAGCGGCCGCCTATTGTAGAATCGTCGATAACCTGACTGCCACTATCATGTGTGTAAAGACTTACTGTATAGGCATACTGGAAACCGTTTGGCAAGTCAAGGGACCCTGAAATCCGCTCCTTAGCTATAACGTTCCAGAGTCATGCAGAACAGACACTAACCGTCCTCCAATTACTATTAATTAATTGGACCTTCAAGGAACGAGTAGAGTACAAAAACGAAAGATTCGAGTAACCGGGATATTCAAAAAGGCCGTAGCAAGGAGACTGACCAGTTAAAGTCAAGCCTCAACTTTCATAGAAGAGCGTCAGTAGGATAAAACAGCAATCCAAAAACTAGCTTTCCCGGACAATGTATATTGTGAAATGGTGGCGCTATAACAAATCCAGAGTACGTACCTTAACTTGCGCGCACAAAGCTGGTCACCTTAACCAGTCATACCCATTTATGGATCTGAAGAGCTCAAATGAAAGCCATGAAACAAGTAGCTACTCCTACTGCAATTGGGGGCTTCTTTTACCAAAAGAATTCCACCTCGACTCCCCTCTACCAGAGAATCCATGAATTCAGGGCACCTGCAGTAACAGCAGGGATGGGAAAGACAAATAACCAGCCAACTATATATGCCTTAACTTCGTTCCTCTCATCTTCCTTATAGAATGGGCTCCTCCTTAGAATTAACGAGATCTAGAGTCTTGGATGAATCCTCTTGAAACGGGTCGATCCACCCCGATGGCTTAACAGCCCAGTGAATAACCTGATTCAGAGAGAGAACCCGGTCTTTAGACACTCGCCCTACTTCTAAGGATAGATAGAAAAAGTTGGGGAGTACCAGATGCGGAAGCAGTTCCAGTCCCAGCTGCTGAGGTGGCGTAGTGACAGGTGGGAGCAATAACAACAGAAGCAGCGGAAGATCCTGCAGTAGTATATTCGGTTGTTTGCGGTGGAATAGATTCAAGCGTCCGGGCCAGTAGATCCAGAGCAAATAGGCGTTGACTTAGTTGCTTTTGCAGTTGATTCTAATCCCGATGTTGATCCGACGCAACTTACCGGTGATAGTCGCAGCACCAAGAGCTTTCAAGGGAGGCAGACATGTATAGATAGTAGCTGATAGTGGCATACCTTCTGGTCCCACCCGGTAAACACCATACAGGCAAAATACCAGCGGGGAGGAGGCCCTTCTCACTCAAGCTCAAGCATTGACTTTTCTAGTTAGAGACCAACGTCTTGGGGCTAACGTGGGATCCGCTCAAGGACCTACTTGGTTTAGGTAAATATCTCATGCGTTCCCCGACTGGAGAGGTCATTTTTGGAGGAGAAACTATGCGCTTTTCAAAAATGGTCGGAAGAACGGGTTCAAAATAGATATATATATATATATATTACCGGCTGGCTGGTTTTTATGCAAAAAGACAAAACGGGATTTGATTTCCACTCATAAGGAAGGAAGGTTAGATACCTTTGACAGGGTTGTATTTTTGGTTTCAATGGGATGGTGTTCAAATTCCCGAAATGCAGTCTAGACAGCGGGCCCTCCCTTTCTGACTGGACTGACTCGGGGAAGGGTCAATCTCCTCCGGAGCATGCTGCACAGCCACTCATTCGTCCTGACTAAATAGTAGAATCTATCTCTCAGCGATTCTTTTATCCGCCTTCCCAACCGATCGATTTTGTAAGATCGGCTAATTCAAAAGGGTTAATCTGGTCCGAAGTTGTCGGAACGAATCGTTTGCTTTATCGAACAAAGCTTTATTAGGGGTCTTGGTTGGCCCCCTATTTTCAACCATTACAGCTGGCGTCGACCAGCTTTGCGATACGGACGGACACGAAGAAGAACGCAGGCAGCGGAAATGCAAAAGAGAAGAGCAAAGATTCCCGACCCGAGTTCAACGTCTTCAGTAGCAGCTGCTTTAGGGAGCTTCTTTCATTCTTCAGGCCTCCCGGCAACATTACATGCTAGCTTAGTTGGTGGAGCTGTTGTAGCGAGTCGAGTAACTGACCTTTTGACTTTGGCTTCCTCTTTCTAGCGATAGTTGCCAAGTGCTCTTGTAGTTCGGTCTGCCTTGCCTTCCTTTGAAGCAGCGACGTTTTGAAGCCACTAATAACGGCTTGGCTCTTTGTTCGACCAGAATTCATATAATATAGACTAGTCGGTGAAACTTCCTCTCTTTGAAGCCTACGCTTGCAACTTGACTACTAGGGGCTCTTGCTGACGGTTGGGGTAACTCGGCTTTACGCGTTGTCGTCTAAATCCTCTTCTCCGTCGCTCTCGCAGCCATACACATGCCAACCTTCTTAGTTCGCAAGCAAGCTCAAACTAAGGAATGAAAGTTACGCGAAGGGGACCAGAAATCGGAGGTGCCCCTAAGGGCACCGCAGTGCGTCAGGTTGTTATAGGAAGGGGCATTCGTCTATATCAAGGAGGAACGGGATATAAGCAGAAAGGTCGTACCCGCCTTCTGCCGCTCTATCAGCAAAGGAGGCAGCTAACGTAGTGGTATTCGCTTTTGCAGCTCTTCCTGAAGAAGCAGCTGTGGCATCTCTATCAGCGCCGCAACTAATTCATCTAGGTCTCTCAGTTGGTTAGCTAGTGTCATTGGCCTTCGGCTTCTGGCTTTCGGACTAGTAGCTAAGTTGCTTTCGTTTTTAGGAGAGAACGGAACCAGGCATAAGGAGCTTCAATCGCTATTGGTAGTTCACCCGCTAGGGGAACGTCAGGAGGAGGACATGTCCTATGTCCACTGACTCTGCTGTTAGTACAGTATAGGAAGTCCTTGTTTGAGTGAGAGCTTCTAGAATGCCGCAATAAGAAACTTTTCCACATAGAGGTTTCAGCCACTTAAGGCGAGAGTGCATCCACAAATTGTATTGGATCGAGAAGAGTGCTCGGCCTTGGTGAAACAATTGTAGGTGTCAATGGACCGATTTCACTAGCGGAGCACTTTCTCCAATGTGCGCAAACAGAGATGCCACTTTCAATGATGGACACCGGCCCTTGTGTTAAAGTAGCATCGAGTTGCGCTTGGAAACCGGCAAGTTTCTAGCTGCCAGATAAGTGGTACCTGTCCGGTAGGTCAGTTAAGACTTTTAGTTGCCTAAATCTCTTCCTCATTCTTATTTTTTCTTACTTACACTATAGTGATTCTTTTTATTATGGTATAGATTCTAATGGTAGAGGCTTCTGCCATCGGCTTTGTTGCAGTCACGAGCTGCTTCGTTTACTGGAGCGTACTGCCTATTTCATGGCCACCCACAACAGAGGAATGGTAATTCAAATTCTCTTATGTCTCATCTCATGGGTTCCCAATCCAAGTTAGACAAGAGCAGTAGATAAGGGGACGAAAGAACTAGAAAACCACTTCGTCGGATCGTCCTGATGAAATATAGGACTTTGTTTCCCCGGTCGATGCAGAAAAGTAGTCACTACAAGCTGGATCGAGAGCTTCTCTCGCTCCTTGTATTCTATGTAAGGTACTGACCGTACTATTTGTACTATATCCAAACCATTTCTATTCACTGATCGGGGACTTCCCGATGAAAACATAAAGATAAGGGGCTTAAGGCGGAGTCAAAAGAGGAGTTCATTCTTTCTTCTCTTGCTCCAGCCCTCTGGGCAAGTTACCGCTGCTGCTGGGGAAAGAAGCTAAGATCAATCAAAGCGGGACAATAGCAAAAGTCATATGATGGCTGCCTATTCCACTTTTAAGACCGGTTAAGAGGTCTAGACGTGCAAAGAGATCTCCGAGACGGAAAAGAGACTCCCCCTCTTCTGATCAGGACAACTGGGCTATAGCCAGACTACGTTGGTAATGAATGGATGGAAATTACACGCACTAGAAAACCTAAATGAGTTGATTAAGGCATTTACCGATCCTCGAATACGTGAGGAATTGCCATTGGTTGAGCTACTTTATATACTATTGT